AATTGTAATAGTGTAATAAATGATACACAGATTTTAAATTAGTGGATGGGTGGCCAGTAGGCTTTGCTCTTTTTTAGGGTGTTGCTAGAGCTTATAGAAAAGTCAGGACTAAAGTTTTGAGTTTATAAAATATTTTAATTCTTTAGGATTATGCCTTTAGTAATTTGCATTGGCGCTTGTGATATTGCAATATTATATATACACAAATTAAATAAGCAATAAAATTTTTAAGAGGGAAAAACTAGTAAAATTTGCTCTGTTTCCGGGGGGTTTGCAGACACAATGGAATTTTACGAGTTTAAGGGGGGTGGGGGGGTTTAACCCGCAAAAACCGAGAGGGGCATTTGATAGAAAAGTTAGGAGTAAAAATTATCTCTTATGCTCTTGATATCAGTTATGCAATTCATAAAATAAAGTTTAATTACATTCATACATTTTCCATGCGGGCAAGAAAATGTTCAACCTTATTATAACATTTCTGTATGCACTCTGAAATGCCAAGTGAAAGGAAATAGAAAAAAGGAACCAGTAGCACTATAGAGTGAACGCTCGGCATGGTGGGTAACGAGGAGTATGTATTCCACCATTAACTTATGCAAGCGTCAAGGAATGATAGGGGAATGTATTCAATCTATGGCCCTGAAATAGGAACCAAATGCCAGGAATAATTCACTGTGTGCTACCCCCACGATTTTTGTCCTTGACCATCAATAAACGTGTACATTAAGAAATCAACTGATGGTGGTCTCTTACTGCATTTGACTCTGACTTGCAGAGGTGGTGAGTCCTGGTATATCTTAACCGATGAGAGTTATGATAGGGCAATTCAATATCGTCTTGTATTTTACAATTTCGGAAAGAATTAAATTAAATGGTTTTTGTCTACCTTAATTTTTATTTGATAAGTTTATGTATGAAAATTCCTACAATTTTGAAAATTTCATTAATGTAGGATTACATTATTTTAAATGGTTAAAATAAGTTAATGGGGTTAATACATACATGTATTAGCTAATACATGTATGGGTGGCAGTGTCCGGCACAAAGAATAGTTTGAATTAGAATCCTAGCTTTGGGAGTTAGGGGCGGAGGTTAAATTCCTCCTTCTTTGAGCAGTAGGGGGGAGTTTAACCCTCGACCTTCGGTTTACAAGACCGATGCTCTGAGAGCTGAGCTACTAGTGCTTATCATCCGAGGATTTTATTTTCTACTCATGCTGCAGTGGGGGAGAGGACTAGGAATAGGGAGAAGTAGAGGAGGGAGGCTACTTGACCAATAATAATAAATGGGTGTTCAACAGGTATACCTCCGATTCATGTAAGGATTGCTACGTCTGCGATTAAAAGTCAAAAGAGGATTTGGGTGAGAGGACGGAAGGTGAGGCTTCGTTGTTTAGAAGTGTGAAGGAAGGGAACAGCTATCAGAACTAGAATAGAGGCTAGAAGAGCAAGAACCCCTCCCAGCTTGTTGGGAATAGAACGAAGAATGGCGTATGCAAAGAGAAAATATCACTCGGGTTTAATGTGAGGAGGTGTTACAAGTGGGTTAGCAGGAGTGAAGTTTTCTGGGTCTCCTAATAGGTTGGGGGAGAAGAGGGCGAGGGCAATTAGTGTGGTAAGTAGGAAGGCAAAGCCTAGGAGGTCTTTATAGGAGAAGTAAGGGTGGAAAGAGATTTTGTCTGCGTCAGAGTTTAGACCAGTGGGGTTGTTGGAGCCTGTTTCGTGTAAAAAAATGAGGTGGACTAAGGTTGCTGCTGCAACGATGAAGGGAAGGAGGAAGTGGAAGGCGAAGAAGCGGGTTAGGGTGGCGTTGTCTACTGAAAATCCACCTCAGATTCATTGGACAAGGGTGTTTCCTATATAAGGGACAGCGGAGAGGAGGTTGGTAATTACGGTAGCTCCTCAGAAGGATATTTGTCCTCATGGGAGGACGTATCCGACGAAGGCGGTTATTATAACAAGTAGAAGAAGTACTACTCCAATGTTTCATGTTTCTTTGTAGAGGTAAGAGCCGTAGTATAGGCCCCGTCCGATGTGAAGGTAAATGCAGATGAAAAAGAAGGAGGCTCCGTTGGCATGTATATTGCGGATTAGTCATCCGTAGTTGACGTCTCGGCAAATGTGTGCCACGGATGAAAATGCTGTAGAGATATCGGAGGTGTAGTGTATTGCTAAAAATAGGCCAGTTATAATTTGGGCAATAAGGCAGAGGCCTAGGAGGGAGCCGAAGTTTCATCAGGCGGAGATATTAACGGGGGCGGGGAGATCTACTAATGCGTTGTTTGCAATTTTTAGTAGGGGGTGGGATTTTCGTAGGCTAGCCATTAGGGTTCTTATAGTTGAATACAACGGTGGTTTTTCAAGTCATTGGTCTAAGTTAGAGTCTTAGTAAGAATAATGTCTTATTTGATGTATGTTTTGTTGTTTGGTTTGGTGTTAGGGCTAGTGGGGGTTGCATCAAATCCGTCTCCTTTTTTTGCCGCTTTGGGGTTGGTTGTAGTGGCGGGTGTGGGGTGTGGGATTTTGGTGGGTAGTGGGGGTTGTTTTTTATCTTTGGTTTTGTTTTTAATTTATCTGGGGGGAATGCTCGTTGTCTTTGCTTATTCAGCTGCGATAGCAGCTGAACCTTATCCAGAGGGGTGAGGGAGTTGACTCACTTTACGGTTAGTATTGGGTTACGTAGGGGGTTTGGGTGTTGCGTGAGGGTTGTTGGGTAAAAATTGGTATGAGGAGGATTGGGTTGGTTTTGATAGTGTAGTGGAGTTGTCCTTGTTTCGGGGAGATGTGGGGGGAGTTTCATTGATGTACTCGTCTGGGGGATGGATATTGATTGGTGGAGGGTGGGTATTATTGGTTACCCTGTTTGTTGTTTTGGAGTTAACCCGTGGATTGGGTCGAGGGGCTCTTCGGGCTGTTTAAAAAAATAGGAGGGTGAGGGTGAGTAGGGAGGTAAAGAAAAATAAGGACAAGTAAGTTTTGATTACCCCCTGTTGGATGTTGCTTGTGGTTGTGATGGGGTGAAGAATAAGAGAAAAAGCAGCTTTGGGTCCTGATTTTTCTAATCAAGTTTGGTCAACAGTTTGGGTTGCAATGGCTTGGCCAAGGGCTAGGTTGGCTCGAGGGATGAGGCGGTGAAGGATGAGGGGAAAGAATCCTAGTATATTGGAGAAGTGATGGGAGGTAAGGTTGGGGGCTAGTTTAAATTGTTTTGATGTGAGGGAGGCGAGTTCTAGTGCTATAAGCAGGCCGGAGATAGTTACGATCAGAGCTGCGATTTTTAGATAGGTGGGCATAGTTATGGTAGGTGTGTTTAATGGCAATATGTTTGAGGTAATTAGAAGTCCTGCAATAATACTTCCTCAGGCTAGGCGTTTAATGGGATTAATAACAGCGGGGTTGTTTTCGTTAATTGGTGGGAGAGGGTTGAAGCGGGGGTGTCCTATTGAGACGAAAAAGATAATTCGGAAGCTGTAGATTGCTGTAAAAGAGGTGGCAATGAGTGTGAGGATGAGGGCTCAGGCGTTTAGGTAGGATGTGTTGAGAGCTTCAATAATGGCATCTTTTGAGAAAAAGCCTGCTAGGAAGGGGGTGCCTGTTAAGGCTAAGCTTCCGATAGTGAGGCAAGAAGAGGTAAAGGGGGCTAGGTGGTGCATTCCCCCTATTTTGCGGATGTCTTGTTCATCGTTTAGGCTATGAATAATAGAGCCGGAGCATAGAAAGAGTATGGCTTTGAAAAAGGCGTGAGTGCAGATATGAAGGAAGGCTAGTTGTGGCTGATTAAGTCCAATGGTAACTATTATTAGGCCTAGCTGGCTTGAAGTTGAGAAAGCTACGATTTTTTTGATGTCATTTTGGGTGAGGGCGCAGATTGCAGTAAATAGGGTAGTGAGGGCCCCTAGACATAGGCAAATGGTTAGAGCGATGTCATTGTTTTCTAGTATTGGATTTAGTCGGATGAGTAGAAAGATTCCGGCTACAACTATAGTGCTTGAGTGTAATAGGGCAGAGACTGGTGTGGGCCCTTCTATGGCGGAAGGAAGTCAGGGGTGAAGGCCGAATTGGGCAGATTTCCCTGTAGCGGCGAGGATGAGTCCTAGGAGGGGGAGGGTAAGGTCATAGTTGTTGGAAAGAATAAACAGTTGTTGTAAATTTCATGTATTGAGGTAAGTAGCTGTTCATGCTATTATTAAGATGAGGCCGATATCACCAATGCGGTTGTATAGAACGGCTTGGAGGGCTGCTGTGTTTGCGTCTGCTCGGCCATACCATCAGCCGATTAAAAGGAAAGATATAATCCCAACACCCTCTCACCCGATAAATAGTTGAAATATGTTGTTTGCTGTAACAAGAGTGATTATTGCAATTAAAAAGATTAGAAGATATTTAAAGAATTGGTTCATTTTGGGGTCTGAGTGTATGTATCAGGATGCAAATTCTAGAATGGATCAGGTAACATAGAGGGCAGTGGGGATAAAAATACAGGAGTAGGTGTCAAATTTAAAACTGATATTAATGTCAAAGGTTAGTGTATTTATTCAGGATCAGGTTGTAATGATGGTTTCTGCGCCTTGGTCAAAAAATAGGAAGAGGGGGAAAAGGCTGACGGAGAAGGCTAGTTTAATGGCAGTTTTGGTCTTAGTTAAGGCTCAATGAGGGGGGAGGGTGTTGGGGCTAAAGGTGGTTAGTACAGGGTAAAGAAGGATAAAAAAAGTTAGTATTATGCAGGAGGAAAAGAATAGGGTGGTGGAGGTCATAGCTGCTACTTGGAGTTGCACCAAGAGTTTTTGGTTCCTAAGACCAATGGATGAGCTATTATCCTTTAGGAGCTTTGGTCGAGTGAGCCCTGGGGTTTAACCAGGGTGGCGATAGATTAGCAGTCGTCGTTGCTGTCGAGCCTCTCTCGATGAACAAGGAGTGTTAAATCCTTAAATTAGAACTGCAACCTAGTATTTAATTGTGTTCATGGGCGAAGCATTAGAGCAGCTGGTTTAGATAAGGGGTGGGTGGACAAGGGGATGTTAGCCCCTTTCTTTAGAATCACAATCTAAAATTTTGGTTAAACTATGTCTACAAGCGTTTCAGCCCCAGAGCAATTCTGGCTTTAGGATAAGTAGAAGAAGAGGTATGAGGTGAAGAGTTAGGAGTAGATGTTCTCGGGAATGAGAGGGGTCTAAGGAGATTAGGTGGTTTGGAAGGGGTCCTCGTTGGGTGGAGAGGAATATGAAAAGGGAGTAGGCTGCGGTAATTAGTGTGCCTAATCCTGTTATGATTAATGTTCATATAGATCAATTAAATAAGGATACGATGATTATTAGTTCTCCTATGAGGTTTGGAAGAGGGGGTAGAGCCAGGTTGGCGAGGGTCATGGAGAATCATCAAATAGCTGTTAGGGGAAGGACCGTTTGTAATCCTCGGGCTAGGAGTATGGTGCGGCTGTGAAGTCGCTCATAATTGGTGTTAGCAAGACAGAAGAGGGCTGAAGATGTTAGGCCGTGGGCAATTATGAGAATTAAGGAGCCTGTAAAGGCCCAGGGGGTTTGAATTAGGATGCCGGCTGCTACCAGGCCCATATGACTAACGGAAGAGTAAGCAATGAGGGCTTTTAGGTCTGTTTGTCGTAAGCAGATTGATCCAGTTATGATTACACCTCAAAGTGCTAAAGCGATAAAGGGGTAGCTTAGTTCTTTAGTGAGGGGGTCTAGAATTACTAGAATACGTATTATTCCGTATCCCCCTAGCTTCAGAAGGACGGCTGCAAGGACTATGGATCCTGCGATAGGGGCTTCGACGTGGGCTTTAGGAAGTCAGAGGTGGGCTCCGTAAAGGGGTATTTTGACCAGAAATGCCAGGAGGCAGGCTATTCATCATATTTTGTGGGCTCAGGGGGTTAAATGGATAGGCGGCAAATAGGGAAGGGTAAGGAATGAGAGAGTGCCTGTGGAGCTTTGCAAGAGGAGGAGGGCAATTAGAAGCGGGAGAGAGCCTGCCAGGGTGTAAAAGAGAAAGTAGGTTCCTGCATTTAGGCGTTCTATTTGATTTCCTCAGCGGGTAATAATGATGAGGGTGGGGATAAGAGTGGCTTCAAATATAATGTAAAACATAATTAGTTCAGTGGCGCTAAAGGCAAGAATTAAAAAGATTTGGAGGGATATCAGGAGGGAAATAAAGGTTCGTTGGCGATTGGTTGGTTCGAGTATAAGGTGATTTTGACTGGCGAGAATTATGAGGGGAAGTAATCAGCAGGAGAGAATGAGGAGGGGGGTGGAAATGGGGTCGGAGGCCATAATAAAGTTTAGAAATGATCACCCGGTTTCAGCAGGATTAGCTATTCAAATTAAGCTAATGGTTGCAATTGTTAAGCTGTAGAGGAGGGTCGTGGTTCAAAGGCTTTTTTTTGGAATAAGCCATGTGGAGGGTAATAGGAGGATTGATGGGAGGAGAATTTTTAGCATTGAAGGAGATTTAGGCTTTGGAGTCGGCTGGTACCATGGGTTCGGGTACTAGCTACTAGCAGGGCTAAGCCTACGCTGGCTTCGCAGGCAGAAAAGGCTAGAAGGATCATTGGTAGGGGTGCGGAGCTTATTGAGTCAAATTGGAGGGTTCAAAGGGATAGTCCAATAAACAGTGAGAGTATTAGTCCTTCTAGGCATAGGAGGGCTGATAGAATATGGGTTCGGTAGAAGGCGAGGCCTGCTAGGCCTAATATAAAGGCTGATGAGAGTGCAAAGTGAGAGGGGGTCATAAGGCAATTATGGACTTGAACCATAAGTTTTTGAGCCGAAATCAAATGTTTTTTTTAAACTAAGGGCCTATTCTGCCCATTCTAGGCCTCCTTGAATTCACTCATAGATTAGGCCAAGGGTGAGAAGGGTGAGCAATACGGTTGCTCAAATAAAGGCTAGATGGGGGTTAGTAAGCTGATTACCTCAAGGAAGGGGCAGGAGAAGAGCAATTTCTAGGTCAAATAGAAGAAATAAGATTGCTACTAGAAAAAAGCGAATTGAAAAAGGCAGTCGTGCTGATCCCAAGGGGTCAAAACCGCATTCGTAGGGTGAGAGTTTTTCGTGGTCAGGGGCCGTTAGAGGAAGTCAAAAAGCAATAATTGCTAGGAGGAGGGATAGAAGTAAGGAGATTGTAAATATGGCTGTAACGAGATTCATTATCTTTCCTTGGATTTTAACCAAGGCCGTGTGATTGGAAGTCACTTATACTAACGTTTGTACTAGAAAGATTAGGAACCTCATCAGTAGATGGAGATGTAGAGGAAGAGTCATACAACGTCGACAAAATGTCAATATCAGGCAGCGGCCTCAAAGCCAAAATGGTGATCTGATGTGAAGTGATGCAAAGTTTGTCGTAGTAGGCAAACGGCTAGAAAGGTTGAGCCAATAATTACATGTAGGCCGTGGAAGCCGGTTGCAACGAAAAAGGTTGAACCGTATACTCCGTCTGCAATTGTAAAGGGGGCTTCGTAGTATTCTATTGCTTGGAGGGCTGTAAAGTAGAAGCCTAAAAGGATGGTGAGAGAAAGTGATTGAATGGCTTGCTTTCGTTGGCCCTCTATAATGCTGTGATGGGCTCAAGTTACTGTGACTCCGGATGCTAGGAGTACAGCTGTGTTAAGGAGAGGAACTTCAAAAGGATTAAGTGCGGTGATACCGGTTGGAGGTCAGCAGCCGCCTAGTTCTGGTGTTGGGGCCAAGCTTGAGTGATAAAAAGCTCAGAAAAATCCTAAGAAGAAGAAAACTTCAGAAGTAATAAATAGAACTATACCGTATCGGAGACCTTTCTGGACAGGGGGTGTGTGGTGTCCTTGAAATGTCCCTTCTCGGATGATGTCTCGCCATCATTGGTATATTGTTAGGAGGAGGAGGACAAGGCCTAGGGATATAAGAGTCGTGGAGTGGAAATGTATCCAGATTGCTAAGCCGGATGTTATAAGAAGGGCGGCTACTGCACCTGTTAGGGGTCAGGGGCTTGGGTCTACTATGTGGTATGCATGTGCTTGATGGGCCATTAAACGTTTTCTTGCAAATATAGGCTTAACAGGAGAGCAAAAACATATGCTTGGATTATAGCAACTGCAATTTCTAAAAGGGTTAGAAGAAAGAGAAGTACTATAGTAAGGATTGCTGCTATAGGTGAGATAGATAAAAGGACTATAGCAGCTGTGGAGATTAGTTGAATTAGAAGATGGCCTGCGGTGAGGTTAGCAGTGAGTCGGACCCCCAGGGCGAGGGGGCGGATAAAAAGGCTAATTGTTTCGATAATAATTAGTACGGGGATGAGTGGTGTGGGTGTACCTTCAGGAAGTAGATGTGCTAGGGCGTGGGTGGGTTGAGTTTTTATGCCGAGAACGACAGTAGCCAGTCAGATTGGGATAGCAAATCCTATATTTATGGATAGTTGTGTAGTTGGGGTGAAAGTATATGGGAGGAGGCCTATTGTATTTAATGTAATAAGAAATACTATTAAGGATGCTAGTAGAAGTGCCCATTTGTGTCCAGGGATGTTAATAGGAAAAAATATTTGTTGTGTGAAGTTGCTTAAAAATCAGTTTTGGAGGGAAAGGAGTCGGTTACTTGTTCAGCGGGTCGCTTGGTGGGGAAAAAAGAGTCAGGGGAGGCTCAGGGCGATGATTATCAGCGGAATTCAGATGGTGATGGGGCTTTGGAATTGATCAAATAGGCTTAGGATCATGGTCAGTTTCAGAATTCTGTTTTTGACTTTTGTTTCGCTTGGGGGGAAAGACTTTCTGGGAAAGTGTGTGTCAATACTTTTGGGACAACAATTAAGGAGAAAGCCACTCAAGAAAATAGAAGGTAGGTGAATCAGGGGGAGGGGTTTAATTGTGGCATATCGCTTGGGGTGGTTGGGAGGCACCATTTTTAGCTTAAAAGGCTAATGCTAGACCCTATTTAGCTTCCTAGCGAAGCATCTTCAAGTATTATTGAGGATCAGTTTTCAAAATGTTCGAGAGGGACTGCTTCAACTACAATGGGTATAAAGCTGTGATTTGCTCCGCAAATCTCTGAGCATTGACCGTAGAATACTCCGGGGCGTGAGGTGATAAAGGCTGTTTGGTTCAATCGTCCAGGGACAGCGTCTATTTTAACTCCAAGGCATGGGACTGCTCAGGAGTGAAGGACATCGTCGGCAGAAATTAGGACGCGGATGGGGGATTCTACGGGGATTACTATGCGGTGGTCGGCTTCTAATAGTCGGAATTGGCCAGGAGTTAGGTCTTGTGTTGGAATTATGTAAGAATCAAAGCCTAGGTCTTCATAGTCTGTATATTCGTAGCTTCAGTATCATTGGTGGCCGACTGCTTTGATTGTTAGGTGAGGGTCGCTGATTTCGTCTATTAAGTAGAGGATGCGGAGGGATGGGAGGGCAATAAGAATCAGAACTATTGCGGGAAGTAGGGTTCAGATAATTTCAATTTCTTGGGAGTCTAGAATTAGTTTGTCTGTTAGTTTTGTGACCACTATGGCTGTAATGATATAAAGAACAAGAGTGCTGATAAGGAACACAATTATAAGGGAATGGTCATGGAAGTGAAGAAGCTCTTCTATTACAGGGGAAGCTGCATCTTGGAAGCCTAATTGGGAGGGATGTGCCATTATAGGTAAGACACGTGGGTGTTTAACCCACGATTTTGCCTTGACAAGGCAATGTAATGGCATTTTACTAGTGTCTTGTAAGAAAGTGACAGAATGGTTATGTGGCTGGCTTGAAACCAGTTTATGGGGGTTCAATTCCTTCCTTTCTCGGAAGTTACTTGGTGAGGTGGTGTGTTTGTACGAAGGCAGGCTCTTCGAATGTGTGGTAGGGGGGCGGGGATCCGTGGAGTCATTCAACGTTGGTTGCAGCTAGGTGAATTGAGAGGACTTCTCGTTTTGCTGTAAAGGCTTCTCAGATAATAAATAGAAACATGATTACTGCTACAAGAGAGATGAGGGAGCCAATTGAGGAGATTGAATTTCATAGTGTGTAGGCATCTGGGTAATCAGAGTATCGGCGAGGTATACCTGCTAGCCCTAAAAAATGTTGGGGGAAGAAGGTGAGATTAACTCCGACGAATATAATTCCAAAGTGGATTTTTGTTCAAGTGCTGTGGAGTGTGTAGCCTGAGAATAATGGGAATCAGTGTACAAATCCTGCAACAATAGCGAAGACTGCACCCATTGAGAGGACGTAGTGGAAGTGGGCCACTACGTAGTAGGTGTCATGTAGTACAATATCTAAGGATGAATTTGCTAAGACAATTCCTGTGAGCCCTCCCACTGTGAAGAGGAAAATGAAGCCTAGTGCTCAGAGAAGGGGGGCTTCTCATTTAAGTGCCCCTCCATGGAGGGTGGCTAGTCAACTAAATACTTTAACTCCAGTAGGGATGGCAATAATTATTGTGGCCGACGTAAAGTAGGCACGAGTGTCTACATCTATTCCTACTGTGAACATGTGGTGGGCTCATACAATAAAGCCTAGGAGACCGATGGCTATTATAGCTCAGACTATGCCCATGTAGCCAAAGGGTTCTTTTTTACCAGCGTAGTAGGCTACAATGTGTGAGATCATCCCGAAGCCAGGTAAAATTAGAATGTATACCTCCGGGTGGCCGAAGAATCAGAACAAGTGTTGGTAAAGAATTGGGTCGCCTCCACCTGCTGGGTCGAAGAAGGTTGTGTTTAGATTGCGATCTGTAAGAAGTATGGTGATGCCTGCAGCAAGGACGGGTAGGGAGAGAAGCAAAAGTACAGCAGTGATTAGCACTGCTCACACGAATAGGGGTGTTTGATACTGGGATGTTGCAGGGGGTTTTATGTTAATGATGGTGGTGATAAAGTTAATGGCCCCTAGGATGGAAGAAATACCAGCTAGATGGAGTGAAAAAATGGTTAAGTCTACAGAAGGGCCTGCGTGGGCTAGATTGCCTGCGAGAGGGGGATAAACAGTTCATCCTGTTCCGGCGCCTGCTTCAACTCCAGAAGATGCTAAAAGAAGAAGGAATGAAGGGGGTAGAAGCCAAAAACTTATATTGTTTATTCGGGGGAAGGCCATGTCAGGCGCACCAATTATTAGTGGTACAAGTCAGTTACCAAATCCTCCGATTATAATTGGTATAACCATGAAAAAGATTATTACAAAGGCATGAGCTGTGACGATTACATTATAAATTTGGTCATCACCTAGGAGTGATCCGGGTTGGCTTAGTTCAGCTCGGATTAAAAGGCTAAGAGCTGTTCCCACCATGCCAGCTCAGGCACCAAATACGAGATAAAGGGTGCCGATGTCTTTATGATTGGTTGAGAAGAATCAACGTGTTACTACCACAGGTAAGATGGCTGAGTATTAAGCGGTGGATTGTAGACCCATGAACGGAGGTTCAAGTCCTCCTTTTACCAGAGTCCTGAGGTGATTCACGTCAGATTGCAAATCTGAAGAAGCGGCCTAATACCCGCCGGGGCTTCCCCGCCTAATTTGCTCTGCTTAGGCGGGGAAAGCTAGGCAGATGCTCTCTGGTTTGAGCGCTTAGCTGTTAACTAAGAGTTTGAAGGATCGAGGCCTTCCTGTCTAGAAAGGCTTTAGCTTAATTAAAGCGTCTGTTTTGCAAATAGAAGATGTGGGTTAGTGTCCCGTAAGTCTTATTCAGGGGCTGGGGGGCTTTCACCCCCACTTAGGGCTTTGAAGGCCCTTGGTCTAAGTATTAGCCTAAGTCCCTTCTAGGTTAAGTTATCAGGTCAAATAAGCCAGAATTGTCGGGGTTAGGGGGAGAAGGGCGATTGTTGCAGTAATAGTAAGGGCTGGAACTAGTGTGTTATGTTGGGGGTGGAATCGTCAAGGGAGTGTTCCGGGGAGGTTGTTGGGGGGTGTAGTTAGTGTTGTTGTGTAAAAGAGTCGGAGGTAAAAATAAAGACTTAGGAGGGATGAAAGGATGGCAATAAGGGCTATTAGGGTTATACCTTCTTTTACTAATTCTATAGTGATTAGTCATTTTGGTGCAAATCCTGTGAGAGGAGGTAGGCCTCCTAAGGAGAGGAGGATAAAAGGGAGGATGGCAGTAAGGGTGGGGATTTTAGCTCAGGAGGTGGATAAAGAGCTAATGTGTTTGGCACGGAGGAGTATTAGGGATAGGAATAGTGAGGTGGAAATTAGTAGGTACGTGTAAAGGGCTAGAAGGGTAAGAGGGGGTGAAATTGATAAAATGAGAATTATTCACCCTAAATGGGCGATTGAAGAGTATGCTAGGATTTTTCGAAGTTGGACTTGATTAAATCCCCCAAGTCCTCCCACAATGATGGATAAGAGGCCTAAGGTTAAAAGAATGTTTGAGTTAGTTAATGGAATTTGGTACATGAGGTAGAGGGGGGCAAGCTTTTGTCAAGTAGAAAGAATTAATGCAATTCGTAGATCTAGTGCCTGTATTACTTCAGGTAATCAGGTATGAAGGGGGGCAAGTCCAACTTTTATTGCAAGAGCTAGAATACAAAGTGCCATGGGAGTTGGATGGGATATTAGAGGAATGTTTCATGTTCCAGTTAAATATGAGTTTGAAAAAGTAGCGAATAAGAGTAATGCTGAGGCTACTGTTTGTGCAAAGAAGTATTTAGTGGCTGCTTCAACTGCTCGAGGGTGGGGGTTTTGAACTATTAGGGGGATGAGGGCTAATGTGTTAATTTCAATGCCTATTCAGGCGAGCAGTCAATGGGTGCTTGCGAAAGTTATTATTGTGCCTAATCCGAGGCTTATTAATAGGGTTGATTGTACGATTTGGGTCATTAATAAAGGATGGATTTTAACCATCGTGTTCGGGGTATGGGCCCGAAAGCTTTTTTAGCTGACTTTACTAGGAAGTAGTGTAGTGGAAGCACCAAGAGTTTTGATCTCTTCAGGTTGGGTTCAAGTCCCTTCTTTCTAAGGAATCGGAGGGGTTTGAACCCCCATAATTTACTCTATCAAAGTAATCCTTTACTTCAGGCACGAGTCCTATGGCTTATAGTTGTGGGGGTAGTCCGTAGAGGGCTATGGGGAGGGACAGATGTCAGATGACGAGGGCAATAGTTAAGGGCAAAAAATTTTTTCAGGTTAAGTGTATGAGTTGGTCGTATCGAAATCGGGGGTAAGAGGCTCGAATTCAAAGGAATACTGTTGTGAGGAAGGCAGCCTTAGTCATTAGGTTAAGTGAGTTGAGTTCTGGCAGAGTGTGGTTAAATGATGTTCCTAGAAATAGTGTGGCAGACAAGGTATTTATTAGAATAATATTGGCATACTCCGCTAGGAAAAAAAGGGCGAAGGGACCCCCTGCGTATTCTACATTGAAGCCTGAAACTAGCTCGGATTCACCCTCTGTTAGGTCAAAGGGGGCTCGGTTAGTTTCGGCTAGGGTGGATACGTATCATATGGCGGCGAGAGGAAGTGCAGGGAGAATAAGTCATGTTTGTTCTTGTGCAGTGTTAAATGTTTGTAGGGTAAACCCTCCTGCAAGAAGAATAGTGCTGAGTAAAATAAGGCCTAAGCTTACTTCATACGAGATAGTTTGGGCTACGGCTCGTAAGGCACCAATTAGGGCGTATTTTGAATTTGATGCTCAGCCTGAGCCTAGAATGGAATAAACCGTTAAACTTGAGAGGGCAAGAATAAAGAGGATACCTAAATTTAGGTCGGCTATGGGGGAGGGGGTTGGGAGGGGGGCTCATAGGGTTAGTGCTAGGGTAAAAGCTAGGACTGGGGTGAGGAGAAATAAAAATGGTGAAGCTGTGGAGGGTCGGATGGGTTCTTTTGTTAGAAGTTTAAGCCCGTCGGCGAATGGTTGAAGAAGGCCGTAGGGGCCGACTACATTTGGGCCTTTGCGGTGTTGCATATATCCTAGAACTTTTCGTTCTAGAAGTGTTAGGAGGGCTACGGCTAGTATAATGAAGATAATAAAAATTAGGGGGTTTGCGATAGTGAAAAGTATGGGGGATATCATAATCTAGGAGGGGAGTTGAACCCCTGTGAGAAGGGCTTAGGCCTTCTGCATTAGCCGGACTCTGCCACCTAGACAGCCGTTGTCTTCGGGGGAGGAGGTGTGTCTTTTGCCTAATTAAGTTGTTGGCATTAGGTGGGGGAAGGGCTTATTTTAAGCATGGGCCCTTTTTCTTCGATCCTTTCGTACTAGAAGAAAACACTTCATAGATAGAAACTGACCTGGATTACTCCGGTCTGAACTCAGATCACGTAGGACTTTAATCGTTGAACAAACGAGCCCTTAATAGCGGCTGCACCATTAGGATGTCCTGATCCAACATCGAGGTCGTAAACCCCCTTGTCGATAAGGGCTCTTAAAGGGGATTGCGCTGTTATCCCTAGGGTAACTCGGTCCGTTGATCGATTAGTATCGGATCTTTAGGTCAGAGGTTCTGATTTTTTGAGCTGCGGCTCTTAGTTATGAAGATGGGTGTCTTCATTCCGCTCGGGGGTTTTTTATTTCTCCGGGGTCGCCCCAACCAAAGACATTGTAACAGGGGCCGGTTGGTTTCGTCCTTTAATTAGGGGATTTTTATATGGTCTGTTGTTGTGTCTAAAGCTCCATAGGGTCTTCTCGTCTTATGTTTTTATCCCCGCTTCTGCACGGGGAGATCAATTTCATTGACTGGGGGAAGGAGACAGTTAAGCCCTCGTTTTGCCATTCATACAGGTCTTCATTTAAAAGACAAGTGATTACGCTACCTTTGCACGGTCAAGATACCGCGGCCGTTAAAATTTTATTCACAGGGCAGGCGGGACCTCTTATAGGAGGGGGGTCAAGAGGCGATGTTTTTGGTAAACAGGCGGGGCTTAGGGTATTTTTTGCCGAGTTCCTTCTTCTCCTTTTAGTCTTTCCGGGGGGGGGCACACCGGTGTAGGAGTAACGGGGTTTATTTAAGGGGTTTTCTTGTTTTCTGATTTATTCTTAATTCCCTCTTGGTTTGGGGCCGTTAATTGCCGGTGGGGGGTCCGATCCGGCTTACACGTGTGCGGGGAGAGAAGTGTGTTCTCTTATTACTCATTTTAGCATAATCTCTTCTATGTATAATAGAATGGCCTGGTAGTATTGAGGGAATATAATTTTGTTATCGGAATCATAGGTTTTAGGGGTGTAGGAGCTTTAACGCTTTCTGCAGGGTGGCTGCTTTTAGGCCCACCTAAACACGCACCTGGGGATATTGTGATTATTATCCACTCTGAAAAGTTGTGTCTTTGTTCAAAGGGGCTGTACCCCCTTTGAATAACTCTTTAATAATCTTGGGTCCGAGGTTTATTAGATGTATCATCGGGGGTGGGAGAAAAATAAAGGCTAAACTCATATTTAATTCTCAGGCAACCAGCTATAACTAGGCTCGGTAGGTCTTTCACCTCTACTCGAAGGTCTTCCCACTCTTTTGCCACAGAGACGGGTTAGCCCTAATTGTCAGGCTGCCTTGGAGTAGCTCGTCTAGTTTCGGGGGGTCAAACTAAAATTCTCTTTGCTTGGGGTGACTTGCTAAATCATGATGCAAAAGGTACGAGGGTTAATCTCTGCTTCATATTACTTTATTAGTTGTTTCATTTCTTTTTCAGCGTTCCCTTGCGGTACAATTTCTGTAGCTCTCATTTGTCCTTTTCTATCGCCTTTACTTAGGGGGAAAAATGGTTTGGTGGGGGGGGGGGGAAGTTGATGGGGGTATAAATTTAAGTTATGTTAGGAGAGGAGGCTAGCTGTTGAGTTTCAGTGCGACCTGACTTGCACAGGTGACTTCTCGGTGTAAGGGAGATGCTTTTCTATCTTAGCTACGCTCTGGTTTTTCCAAGTGCACCTTCCGGTACACTTACCATGTTACGACTTGCCTCCCCTTTGTCTTTTAAGGATTTTATGAATGGGTTAAATTTTAGGCTTGGGGAGAGTGACGGGCGGTGTGTGCGCGCTTCAGGGCCGGGTTCAGCAGAACTCTCTGCTTTCTGCTTACTGCTAAATCCTCCTTCATGTGTTGTTTCATAGCACAATTCGTGTTTCCTGGGAGAGGAAATGTAGCCCATTTCTTTCCTTTTCATATGCTACACCTCGACCTGGCGTTTTGGGTTTTACCAGTTTTGCTTACTATGCTTCCTTCACAGGGTAAGCTGACGACGGCGGTATATAGGCTGGAGGAACAAGAAAAGGTGAGGTCGAACGGGGGTTATCGGTTCTAGAACAGGCTCCTCTAGGGGGGTCTAAAGCACCGCCAAGTCCTTTGGGTTTTAAGCTTATGCTCGTAGTTCCCGGGCGGGCGGGGTTGTATGGTCCCCACCAATGTTTATGGCTGTGCATAGTGGGGTTTCTAATCCCAGTTTGTTTCACAGCTTTCGTGGGGTCAAGGTAAATAAGGCCACTTTCGTGGTTGGGTTTCATGCTTCCGGGTGCGTATGACAGCCTTGGAAGAGTTTAGCCTTAGTCTAATTGCTTCTTTAACCACTCTTTACGCCGAAGACTATCAACTTGGGCCTCTCGTATAACCGCGGTGGCTGGCACGAGTTTAACCGGCCCTTGTTAGCTTTAACTAAGTCAAGTTTTCACTTATTGCTTAATGTTTATCACTGCTGAAATCCCTTGGGGGTGTGGCTGGGCAAGGTGTCATGGGCTGCTGTGCGTGCCTGATACCGGCTCCTTACCTTCTAGAAGAAGGCGGGGGGCATTTTCACTGGGGTGCGGATACTTGCATGTGTAAGTGTTGCTAAAGCTGATAGTAAAGTCAGGACCAAGCTTTTGTGCTTGTGGAACTTTGTAGGGTCCATCTTAACATCTTCAGTGTTATGCTTTACGTTAAGCTACACTAGC